CCAAATCCACCCACATTAGGATTACTTGTTAATGGTTGATCAAGTTTGATAGATTCACCCTCTGAAACAAGAAGTTCTGGTCCTGGAGGGATAACATCAACCACTTCACGTCCATCCGAGGCACCCACTATGGTTATTTCGTATCCACCCTTTTCTTTTCGAAAAATTTTCTTTACTATACCGGCTGCTGTAGCATTATAAACTGTATTATTACTCTTGCTTCCGTCAGGATAAATCTGGCCCCTCCCCCTGTTACCACCTACATATATCGGATATTTTAAGAAGTGAACATCTTTCTTAGTAGTAGGGTCCGGGGAAAGAATCGGAAAGGTGATTTCACTATATTTTTGCCCAGGAACAGGACCTATCACAATAATATTTTTTTTATTGGGGCGATAGCTCTGAAAAGAAAGATTGCCTATCTTTTCTTTCATCTCGGGAGAAATACGATCGGGCGGGGCTAATTCAAATCCCTCAGGTAAAATAAGAACAGCCCCCACATTCAAACCCCCCTTTTTGCCGTTAGCAAGAACCTGTTTTAGTTGCATATCATAAGGAATTCGAACAACGGCTTCAAATACAGTATCAGGAAGAACCGCTTGTGGAACCTCAATATCCACGGGCTTATTAGCTAAATGGCAATTGGCGCATACAATACGCCCAGTTGCTTCTCGTGGATTTTCATAGCCTTGCTGTGCAAAAATGGGATACGCATTTGAAATGGATGACCGAGTTATTATATATATCATGACCGATATGGAAATGGATCGAGTAATCTGTTCTTTTATCCAAGAAAAAGTATTTCTAGTTTGCATGGTCCAATCAATCGTTGATCCCGAAAATTTCTACAATAAATTGGGTAGGTTGCTAGTATAGTTCCCTATCCACGATTCTGCTATTTACCTTACTGAACTGAATTTACTGAAATAATATTACTGGAATGTGGGATAAACTCCCCGCCTTGGGTGGGTAGAAATAGAAGGAGTAAGTACGATTTTGAATGCTTTGATTATGTACGAAGTAAGAAACATTCTAATTCTAAATTCTAATTGGATTAATATCCGTATATCGTTTTTCTTTTCAATCATTCATTGAATGATAAATCACTACAAGCGATGGGGATACACGATTTAAATAACGGAAAATGCCATATTTTAAAATTGTATCTAGAATGACTGGAAAAGTGGAAACAAGACCAGATATAATTTGATCGTTATGCGCAAATCCAAAATCTTTGTAGATAGAGCCAATCATTAGTTCCCAACCGTGGGGTGAATGAAATCCGATACATAAATCGGTTAATAAAAGAATAGAAAAAGCTTTTATTGTGTCGCTTAAGTTATATAGGAATTCCTGAACCCAAGAGTTAAGAAGAATAAGTTCTTTATTTCCCAGAATAGAATACCCACTTAGAATAAGGAAACAGATTATATTTGTCGAGAAGTGCAAAATCATATGGATACAATCCTCATTGTGCATCTTGATCAATTGAATCATTTCATTGTGGATTCCTATACGAAGCTTTTGTAGATATGTTTCCGGGTATTCCTTTATCATTTCGTCCAACAAAAGGAGCTCCTCTAATTCGATGAATTTTTCTAGAAGACCCCTTTCTTGAATATCATTCAAAAAAGTTTCAGATTGATTAATATTCCACCAATTAGTAACCCAAGATTCCAGACTTTTTTGAAATGATAGAGAGATCCACCAGGGTAAAAATACTATAGATACAAGATATAGAAAGGGAATAAATGCTCTCTTTTTTTCCATTTTTTTTTCATCTATAAATTGTTAACGAACCCGTCGCGCTCGTCGACTCTATGCGACCTAGTATTTCTATGAAACATGAGTTCTATTATTCTATTACAAAGTATCGAATCCATGAGTCTATTTTCTGTTTTTTTTGTTCTAATTTGTTAATTAGTCCTTGAATCTTGAAAAAACACAAAATTTAGAATAAAGAATCCACTCTGAATTCGAATGAATAAACAAAAAAATCGTGTTTCCAGATATTGCAATTGGTCCATCCAATTCGAAGCAATTCCTTCCTTTTAATGAATACGTGGGACATCCACTTCAATTAATGAATATTATTTTGATTTCAAGACGAGAGAACTTACTTGACTACCAAAATATCAATAATATCAATCAAATCTTTGGAAAAATTTCACAAGTTACCCCTAGCACAAAATAACGAATTGAGGGTCTGAATGTGATGATCAAAAATGGGTAGCAAAACAAAACAAAATTCGAATAATAAAATTCTCGTTATAATTATAAGAAAGCCAATTGTTTGATCATTAAAGAGAACAAAAGAAAGAATAAAAATAAAACGAAAGATTGCTAAATAATATAAGAAAAATACAGGATTTTTTTGTATTGTATCTAACCTATCAATTCTAACTACTGGGCCTAAAGAAAGTTATTTATTTCGATTTGATATATGGAATGAGTCCATTATTATTTCTATTTTTTACTTTTTTTTTATTACTGTTACTGAATTGAATTGAGAATTGAGTTGAGTCAATTTCCATACGAATAAAAAACCCCTTTTTGCAGACAAATTTGTAAACAAAAAAAAAATTCTCCTTTTGGTTTTTATGTATACCCGTATACGTCTGTTTTGACCCGAATGGGTGTTCTAATTTAATTTCCGTTATTTACCTTACTTAAGGTACGCCATATAAAAAAGGATTGTAGATTTTTTATTTTATTCCGAGCTGAGAAAGAAAGCATTCATTTCAAAATACTTCATTCAATTGGTACACGCAGGAAATAGGCCAATTCAGCAGCTTTTTGTTCAATTTCTCGTGGAGTAAAATTCTCATCAGTACGGGTCAAGGGAATGGCCCCCTGACCTCTGATTTCCAGATAAAGGACACGACGAGTATAAATACCCTCTTTAAGTTCTATTCTAATGGACTGAATATCTTTTATAAGAAATCGGAGGAAGATGCGACGATTTTTTCCAGGAAATCCCCAACGAAAAATACATACTATTCCTTCTTTTCTATCGAATCGATCATAACCACTACCTACATTCCAAGAAATTGTACACCACAAATAGGAGCTAATAAAGAGGCCTGCGACCCCATAGAAAGACATCACGATCCCTTGTGGAAAAAAAATAACTTGCTGGGGGGGGAATAAAGATATCAAATTCCTGCCAAGATAGCTGGAAATTCCAACTAATAAGAATCCTAATGAACCTAAAAAAAGGATAAATGCCCAGCAGAAATTACTTATTTTTCTAGATCCCGTTATAAGCTCTATCCATATACGTTCTGATCGCCAATTCATAGTAGATCGGGTTGCATTTTATTTGAATTGAAAGAATATCCCAAATGAATTTGACTTTCCTTATTCTTTTTATTTCCGATGTAACTCTCATCAACTAGTACCATTCTGATGTGAATCTTTACTTTTAACTAGTTAGATCAAAAATAATAACATCTACCCCTAATGTCATGTTTCCGCATGCACATGCATAAGGGCTCCTTCGTTTATGTTCGGAAGAAATCACGTGGTAGACCATTCTGCTAAATAGATATCTGTTTTATGATTCAAGTCTAAGTCTTGAAAAATTAGATTTGGCCCACAGGATCTAAACAATCTTGTTTTTTTGAACATGAAGGAATAAAGAAGCCATTGCAATTGCCGGAAATACTAGGCCTACTAGGGGCACAAAAATAGAGGGAAAGTTGATAGTTGTCATAGAATGGGTACCTCGATTTACTATATTGTATTGTACCTGTTTGTTATATTTTTTTTTTGTTATTATGTTATTATATTAATAAATTAATTCGAATTCGAATTCTATATCTATAGAAGTAGAAGTAAGTAGAGTATATATAATAAGTGCAAGGAATGTAGAACTAAAAAAATAACCTTTCCACATATAATATATGATAATCGACTTTATTATTCTTCATTTTTTCTTCTTTCTTTTGCTTCTACTAATTCAATAAAAAAAATAGAGGGATTTTAAATAAGGAAAAAGGGGATTCCCGGAAAATCCCGAAAGAGGAAAAAAGTGATTTATGAATTATATACATATGTCAAAATGGAAAAAGGGAACATGAAATTTTTTTTATTTGACAAATTTCGCAGAAGGAAAAAAAAGGTAAGAAGTCCTTCTTTTTTTTCCTTCTTATTGATAGCGGTTTCCTGATTAGTAATCGGAAATATAATGAATATATATTCTATATTCATTATATTTTTTTTTTTATTTTTTATATTCTACAAATAGGGCGTCGCCAGCTAAAAACTTCCATCCTTCTAGTTTTTACTTTGATTCCGATAAACCAAATACTTTATTGAATTGACACAAATAATTGACCCTAATGCTCGGCTTGGGTTTTATTCAAAGGAAAAAAACCGTGCAGCTCAAGTAACTCACTTAGAGTGCTCTTTAAAAGATTACGTGGTAAGACTGGATCGAATAAACCCTTTTCGAATAAATTTTCGGTTGTTTGTGCACCTTCGGGTACTTCCTTCTTCAAAACTTCCTCAATTACTCTTTTACCCGCAAACGCAATTTCGGCGTCTGGTTCGGCAATAATAATATCCCCCAACATACCAAAACTGGCTGTCACACCACCACTAGTGGGCGATGCAAGAATTGATATATATAATAATTTTTTTTCGACTGGTTTATAGTGATAGTCGTACAAGGCAGAAGATATTTTAGCCATTTGCATTAAGCTCACGATGCCTTCTTGCATCCGTGCCCCTCCAGAAGCACATACTATAATAAGGGGTAGTGAATTTTTGTTAGCATATTCAATCAACCGGGTGATTTTTTCACCTACTACGGCTCCCATAGAACCCCCTATAAACCCAAAATCCATAACACCAATTGCTAAAGGAATACCGTTTAGTTCACCTATACCTGTTTGAATAGCTTCAGGTAACCCGGTCTCGTCTTGGTAAGAATCATAATAATCTATATAATTTATATCCTCTTCTTCATCATCTTCGGGTTCAAAATCATTAGATTCTGCGGACTCTTCTTCATCATCTTCGGGTTCAAAATCATTAGATTCTGCGGACTCTTCTTCATCATCTTCGGGTTCAAAATCATTAGATTCTGCGGACTCTTCTTCATCAAATTCGAATTCAAAATCATTAGATTCCTTGTACTCTTCTTCCTTGTACTCTTCTTCCTTGGACTCTTCTTCCTTTTTCGAACCTTCCTTATCTTTTTCCGAAATTTCTTCTAACCCGGTCTCTTTGGGGGATAAATCCATATGGTCCCGATAATATCTCCCTTCCAATCCAGAAGAATCACTAGAAGCCGCGGACTCCTCTTCCCTTTTCGAGCCTTCCTTTTCTTTTTCGGAAATATCTTTCTTGAAAGGACACGTAACATCCTCCGAATCCATAAAAATATAAGCAAGAGGGTCTTCCTCCTCTTTATATACGCTAATACCATCCATTCGGCGTGCTGAATGTCCAGAAGAATCTTTATCAGGGTCACGACCAGTCGGATTTTGACATTCTCCATCGTCCTCTTCATATTCATTACCACCCCTTCGACCCAATAAATCTCCAGAAGAATCTTTATCCGGATCCAGAGCAGTTCGGGGTCGACAATCCTCATCCCGATCAATATGATCTTTTGAATCCTTCGGAAAATCAATCTGATCTCTGGAAGAATCTGCAGAAGAATCTCTATCAGGATCAAGGTCAGTTGGATTTTGAAAATCCTCATCCGGATCAATATGATCTCTAGAATCCGGATCAATATGATCTTTAGAATCCTTCGCAAAATAAATATGATGAATAAGATCTTTTGAGTCTCTTCGGCCAGAAGAATCCGCAGAAGAATCTCTATCAGGATCAAGGTCAGTTGGATTTTGAAAATCCTCATCCGGATCAATATGATCTCTAGAATCCCTCGCAAAATCAATATGATCTTTTGAATCATTTGGAAAATCAATCTGATCACTGAAAAAATCTTTTTTATGATTTTCAGCAATACCCTCAAAAGATTTGTGCATACCAAGTTTATAACGGCAAAAAGTTTTCGAAAGCTTGGAAAGAACCCTAAACCTCTCCCTTTCGTCAATTTCGTCAAGAATAAAGAAAAGATCAAGCTCATTTTTGTAAGATTCCTCCCAAAATTTGTAAATCCCAGAAACAGTTTTTGGAATTTTCCTAAAAAAAACAAGGTCAAAATAATCATAACTAATTTGTTTTTCACAAGAATCACATAAAAGCGAAAATCCAATCCCCAGGCTTCCAGCTTCTTGACAAAATTTGCGGCAATCCATCTCGTGTTTGGGAAAAGATTCAAAAAATTCGGACAGATCAATCCCAAATTTGGAACAAAATTGTTCCAATCTGGGAAGATCCACCCGATTTTCGAAAAAAAGCTTATAAAATAAGGGAGAAATACTACAAATATTTTCGCAGGACTTATGAAAATAGTAAGTCTCAAGCGCATTATTGCCCAAAACTTTCTCATCAAATTCTTTCTCAAAAGCTTCGGAACACAATTCATCGTCTTTGAAATATGGTTCATAATCTTTGGAAAAAAATTTCCGAAAAGCATCTTCATCTGATTTATAGTATTTAGAAAGTATCCAACAAATTTCGTAATGGAAAAGCCCACCTTTTTTGGCACATTCCTCGAAAAAACCAGAATCCCTTGTATCATATTTCGCACACCCGAAAAAAATTTGGAAAGGACTAATCTCCCCTTCGTAGAGTTCCTCGAAACAATCAGGTCTATCAATCCCGCATTTGAAACAATAGTTATCATTTTCGCGATCCTCCTTTTCGTTATTGTTTAGTATTTCGGTGAATACCGAATTCTTAGCATAAGAACCTAAATTTTCTTTTAAGAATTCTTTATAGTTAATTTTTTCATAAACAACTTCTTTATCAAATTCAATCGGATCCCTCGAAACCATGTCTTCATCCATGGGAATCCAAGTGCCTTCATCAATCAGAAGCGCTAGTCTATCCCCACTACTCATTTTTAAATGAATTCCACATCGGTCGCAGATTCTCGCTGCATTAAAGTATTGTTTGTAGTGCATAGCATAACAATTTTCGCAGTGAATCCACAAATGCGCAAATTTTCGCATGTCGTTATTTATATTCTCTGTTCCATCAGTTTTCTCGTTTACGTCCCGTTCCAGATCCTGCTTCTCCATATTATTTACCTCCTTCTCCGGGTTTTTAGTTAATATAATATTATCAATTCCCCTATTTTCGGGGATCCATCCAAGACTTTCTGTATCACTTATCCTGGTATCCTCCGCGCTAAAATTCTTTTCATCAAGAGAACCCGAATTTTCTGTTGCTTTAGTAAGCAATTTATACTTGTGTCCTAAGTTCCATTTTAATTCCAAGAAGGGTAACCGCCCTTTTTTTACAAAAGGTTGGTTTATCAAATTGAAAATAAAAGTCATAGTTATTAGAACCCCCTAATATCTGTACTTTTATAAATAATAGAAAGAAGATAAGAGATATTGTTTATATTTCTAAAGA